ATTACTAGAATTCGTAAAATACGCTTGGTAAGCGGGTTGTATTTATTAAACATGTGTAGCTATCTTCTATATATCCGTCTCCCCTTTTATTCTTTTATTGCTGTTCTATTCGGGGCAGCATGGGCGGGGGTCTATCCAAATTTAGACTTTTTTTCGTCAATCGATTCAATGAAAAATTGAAGTACGATATTTTCTGAGAATTCCCTATCGGCACCCTATATTTGAATATCCGATTCTATATCTGGGATTATATATGTTCTGGTTCCGGAGTTTACTTTACATATATAAATTTTTTTTATATAATATAAATATATATAAATAATATATATAATATATAATTATAATCGAAATTGAGAAAAATGGAAATTAAGAAAAATTTTTTGATTGAAAAGAATCAACAATAATTAGTTATTATTTTGACTTTCTTATGTCATTAGGGAAACATAATTTAAGATCGAAATCTAAAAATCATTCATGAATTCGCAGTCAAGCCACAAGTCAATAGTTAATGGTTCAAAATTATTATGAATTTTTTTTGTGAAAGAAATTTTCCCTTTCAATAGAAAGGATAGGGGAAGTTTTTAGGTATTGTGTATTTTGTGATACTATACAATCAATCGAAGGGTTGGATCTAATAAAAAAAGGGAATGGTTTCTTTTGGTTAAGGCAAACAGGATTCAAGATGTCAGTACAAAAAAAGAAGTTCAGTAATCCAATACACCTCAAACCAAAAAGGGGGTAATATTGTCATCTATTTTTTTTGGCGACATGGCCGAGCGGTAAGGCGGAGGACTGCAAATCCTTTTTTCCCCGGTTCAAATCTGGGTGTCGCCTGGTCAACAAAAGACCTGAAATCCCTTCTTTTTTTTGATATAACTCACCGAAATCTTCGCCAGCATAGGGGGAGGGGGGCTGTTGATACCCCCTTGATTCGAAGCATATGGAGATTCTCAAAAGATCTGTAACTTTTTTTTGATAGGAGTCAAAAAAAGATTTTCGTACTATGAAGGGAGCCGAGAAGTCTTGATAGCCCTTCCACTACTAATGGAATATTTACTGACTGGGCCTTGAATTAGATAACCAAAAGGGAGTCTAACTGTTACTTATTGTGGAGAAACAACTTTGGTCTACAAACTCCCGAATGTCTTTGAATACTCAGATATTCGATCAATATTTGATTGTCAAATTCAGTTTTTAGAAAAAAAAACTGCCAAAAAAACTTCTGTTCAGTAACCCCTAGTCAAGAATATAATCGACTGTCTCCCCATTTTTTCACAGAGACGAAATAGAGAAAATGGGAAATAAAGAAAATGGGAAATAAAGAAAATAGAGGTATGTGTGTGATAGATAATGATTTACCTTGGTTATATAGATATAGTTTTTATTCCGTTTTTTTATGAATGAATTATGAAGGTTAACAAAAGAATAGATCTTTTTATTCCTACATGCTATAGCTATATTAGTAAGACTCCCTTGTCCACGGGGGTCGTTGCATATTTTGCTTGTACTTAATCTTTCCCAATTCGACTAGAAATCATAATGATCAGAAAATTTGTATTAAGAATTTCTTATAAATTAAATGCATTTATTGGATTGGTTCATTAAATAAAGAATTGGGAGTAAGAATCCCCTTTTGACTATGCACCCTGGATTTCACTATTATTAGTGAACAAGAATGGAATAATTCCTTCATATTCAGATAGGGGACATAATTCACATGGATATAGTAAGTCTCGCTTGGGCTGCTTTAATGGTAGTCTTTACATTTTCCCTTTCACTCGTCGTATGGGGGAGAAGTGGACTTTAGAAGTACTATTAATGTAATTACGGTAAGGAATCAAACTTTCTCAATTGTTTTTTGGATTTATGCTTTATCGACATCGACTCATTTCATATCATGGTTCAAGTGTTCCAAATCGGTAGGGTTTACTACTCCTTTTCGAAATTGGAAGAAGTTCCCATACTCCTTTCTGTTAGCGATTTAATCAAATACTTTTTTGGTTTGGAATGCTAAAAAAAAATGACTGGTTTTTTTTTATGAAATTAATGGGAGCCCTGTCCGTAGACTTTTTACTTCTTTGATTTTCTTTTTTTCGATAGATACTGGGATTTCGATTTGAAATAATCAGAAATCTCGGAATTCAAGCCGTAAAAGTAAGAGTTACCCCCCTTTTTTTTTTATTTCGGTCGGAATCAATACAAATCAAAAAAATCAATACAAATCAAAAAAAGAAATCTAGCAAAGAAATAGAACTGGGGCCCTATGTATATTCTATGGATAGAATTCTATCGATATGAAGATAGATATTTTAGAAGATTGCTCTATATTAAGCCTGTATCTTTATACAGTACAACTTTATAAACTAAAAAACCACCAATCTAATAGATAATATGGTAGAAAGAAATATATCAACCTTTCTACCATATTATCAAATCTCATAGAATACTGTTGATTCTAGCCTGCGTATTTAATTGAAGATTTAAGAAACGAAATTGGAATCCTTTATTTATATTTATTTCTTAAATAATTCTCATTGATAAAGACATAAGAAGTCAAGTTTCATTCAGATTAATCGGTTTGGCTGACCGTTTTTACATATATGATAAGTAAAAAAGCAGTAGGAACTAGAATAAAGAGTGCAGTAGCAATAAATGCGAGAATATTTACTTCCATAATCTAAGTGGTTTTTACTTCGCAATAACTCGGGATTTAATCCCATAGAGATAATCAAAATTTCGCCTGTAAATTCAAGGGGATGAATTCCATCTCGATGATATTGAATCGCATCAATATTATGAATAACAAAATCTGGGCTATCAAATCACTTCGCCGTCGCGAATTAAATAGTATAACATAGGAAGATCCTTTATCCATACTCAATATAAAATTGAATTCGTAATCGAATCGAGAAATCTTTTTTTCTTTTTTTACATTCTTTCTACAACCTACCGCCTTCCTTGGACAATCAAACGATTATTCATTACCTCACAAATAACACGAATAATAAAGCTAAAGGGGGTGGTTATTTGATCTTTCTTTTTTTAATATTCTCTTTTCTTGGATTAGTACTAGCATAGATTAAAAAAAAGTTCGGTGTAAAATTGGAATGAGATAGATTAAAAAAAAGGAGTTAGTTTGAGTCATTGAGACTACCCAAAATCGGAACTAGAAAGGGAGAGAGTTTTCATCTGAAAAGTCTTTTTCCGGGTAACTCAAATTCCATTTTTTTTGGAGTGTACAAGAAATGAATTCTAGTTGTGTATGTGCTCCCGAGAAACATATGATACTCTATTCCATTAGATAGAGGCAATAAATTGAAAGACCAGACCCAGTACGCTATCCTTTGGAATCCGGAATATGATGTTCCCAATAATTGGATTAGTCCAATTAGATCTCTCTCCCCCCAATAGGTACTAGTTGAAGTAATGAAAATTTAAATATTTGGTTGTGTTTGATGAGAAATAACGAAAAAAGAAAAAAAATCCCTATTGAGAATGACCGAAATTCTATTAATTTCATTGTGCCCCTTTTACCAGAAAAAGAAAATAGAGAGGTGAGTTGATGTGTCTATTGGATCCGTCGGGACTGACGGGGCTCGAACCCGCAGCTTCCGCCTTGACAGGGCGGTGCTCTGACCAATTGAACTACAATCCCAGGGAAATAAGGTATACCGCATCAATATTTTTAGGATTTCATTCAAACCCATTTTTTTCGTGTTGTAACAGAGACACGAGTGATATAGTGATATCTGCATGACTATGCACTTTCTTTTTTGTGAGAACGACAGTAATTACATTACTAGTGATTCTTTCTTTATTTACAAATCGATTGATCATCCATTTTTCAATCAAAAAAGATTTCTTTTTTCGTTTATTTAGACTTTCCTTTATACTTACAGATACTGATATGAATCTAGATCATTATATTCTCTAGATCCGAATTTTTTGGAACAAGTAAATAAAACAAATAAAGAGGTATGTATATAGAATGGAATTCTTTTATTCCCACGTATCGTGCGCTTCAGAAAGACAAAATTTGCATCTCACGGTCTATGAGCGAATTCTTGGGCCGAGCTGGATTTGAACCAGCGTAGACATATTGCCAACGAATTTACAGTCCGTCCCCATTAACCCCTCGGGCATCGACCCAGGAAAAATCAATTCCATTTTCAATTAATGCACGATCAACTTCCTTTTGTAGTACCCTACCCCCAGGGGAAGTCGAATCCCCGCTGCCTCCTTGAAAGAGAGATGTCCTGAACCACTAGACGATGGGGGCATATGTGTCCGACCGCCACCATACTATGAGCATAGTATCAACAATTTTTCTAAATTGTCAATAGAGTCAATAGAGTCAATAGAATGTAAGAATAGGATTCAATCCAAGAGATCCTTCCGCCCTTCACGATTCCATAGAGTTTTTTGATTCGTTATTCCTATTTATGAATCCTTCATTCTAACCGCCATCCCATCCGATTCGATATAAAAAGCCATTATCATTATCCATTATTCATATTTTTTCTTTTATTAGAATAGAATTCGAATTTCATTTCAAAACTGAAAAACGAATACTCAATTTAAAAATCGAATATCTAATTTAATTCGATCTAAAATTCTATCTAAATTCAATATGAAAAAAAAAAATAGTCTCGATTAACTATATATAATATAAAGCGTTTCTTATAAATAGAAAGAAATACGAGGGAAAGGATCCCCTTGTGGAATGGTTTATCCACCCCAACAAAAAAATACAACTTTCAACTCCATTTCTTCTACTTTCTTGATTCATTCATTTTTTTTAAGACGAAATATGTCTTCGTAGTAAACCAGAAAATTTATAACGAAAAAATCCGGGATGATAAAGGGGATCAATAAAATTTCGGAAATTGTTTTTTTTTGATTAAGGGGACAAATCGAACTTCTCCATCACATTGATTTAATCAAATATCTTGGATCTATGTCAAATTGGTAGGTACATGTCTCAAGTGATTTTTGTTCTG